AGTCTAGTATCGAGTCAAATTTCGATTGGAAAAAAGTAAAAAAGTTTTCTTCACAATCCAATATATTATTATAACTCAAAATCTTGCTCGTAGATGTAGAAGAAAAGTAGAAACAAACAAAAAAGAACCTTCTCGTAATTTTTTTTTTTTTTATTGATCATCCAAAACTGTCAAAGAATTGAATTGTCAACAAGAATTTTGTTATTGTTACAAGCTTGATCTTGATAAATTCACGAATCTAGAAATTCATTTCGGACAATTGAACCTTCTCGAACTGTTTCTTTTTAAGAACCAAAAAGATTTGTGCTAGAATAACGGATGCAAAGAAGAACAAAAGCCCTTGTACGCGCAGTGGGTCTTGAAGGACTATTTCTGCATCTCCTTGACCAAATCCACCCACATTAGGATTACTTGTTAATGGTTGATCAAGTTTGATAGATTCACCCTCTGAAACAAGAAGCTCCGGTCCTGGCGGGATAATATCAACGACTTCACGTCCGTCCGAGGCATCCGCTATGTTTATTTCGTATCCGCCCTTTTCTTTTCGTACAATTTTCTTTACTATACCTGCTGTTGTGGCATTATAAACTGTATTATTACTCTTGCTTCCGTCAGGATAAATCTGACCCCTTCCTCTGTTACCACCTACATATATCGGATATTTTAAGAAGTGAACGTCTTTCTTAGTGGCAGGGTCTGGGGAAAGAATAGGAAAGGTAATTTCACTATATTTTTGCCCCGGAATAGGACCTATCACAAGAATATTTTTTTTATTGGGGCGATAGCTCTGAAAAGAAAGATTCCCTATCTTTTCTTTCATCTCTGGAGAAATACGGTCGGGGGGGGCTAATTCAAACCCCTCAGGTAAAATAAGAACAGCCCCCACATTCAAACCCCCCTTTTTGCCATTAGCAAGAACTTGTTTTAATTGCATATCATAAGGAATTCGAACAACTGCTTCAAATACAGTATCCGGAAGGACCGCTTGTGGAACCTCAATATCCACGGGCTTATTGGCTAAATGGCAATTGGCACATACAATACGTCCAGTCGCTTCTCGTGGATTTTCATAACCTTGCTGTGCGAAAATGGGATATGCATTCGAAATGGATGACCGAGTTATTATATATATCACGAGCGAGATGGAAATGGATCGAGTAATCTGTTCTTTTATCCAAGAAAAGGTATTTATAGTTTGCATGGTCCAACCGTTGATTCCGAAAATTTCTACAATAAATTTGGTAGGTTGCTAATAGAGTTCCCTATCCATCAGTCTGCTATTTACTTTAACTGAAAACTTAATTTAATAAAATAATATTACTGGAATATAGGAGGAACTCCCCGCCTTAGACGGGTAGAAAAGAGGGGGTACAATTGGTAATGCTTTGATTATTGATTATGTACAAAGCAACATTCGAATTAAAAACTCGAATTAGATTTCTCTTCATATACCCCTTTTCTTTTTTTCAGTCATTCATTGAATGATAAATCACTACAAGTGATGGGGATACACGATTTAAAGAACGGAAAATCCAATATTTTAAAAATGTATCTAGAATGACTGGAAAAGTGGAAACAAGACTCGATATAATTTGATCGTTATGGGCAAATCCAAAATCTTTGTAGATAGAGCTAATCAGTAGTTCCCAACCTTGGGGCGAATGAAATCCGATACATAAATCGGTTACTAAAAGAATGGAAAAAGCTTTTATTGTGTCGCTTAAGTTATATAGGAATTCCTGAACCCAAGAATTAAGACGAATAAGTTCTTTATTTCCCAGAATGGAATAACCACCTAGAATAAGGAAACAGATAAAATTTGTGGAGAAGTGCAAAATCATATGGATACAATCTTCATTGTACGTCTTGATCAATTGAATCGTTTCATTGTGGATTCCTATACGAAGCTTTTGTAGATGTGTTTCCGGACATTCCTTTATCATTTCGTCCAACAAGCGGAGCTCCTCGAATTCGATCCATTTTTCGCGAAGATTTTTTTCTTGAATATCATTCAAAAAAGTTTCAGATTGCTTAGTATTCCACCAAGTAGTAACCCAAGATTCCAGACTTTTTTGAAATGATAGATAGATCCACCAGGGTAAAAATACTATAGATACAAGATATAGAAAAGGAATAAATGCTTTCTTTTTTTCCATTTTTTTTCATCTATAAATTGTTAATGAACCCACCGGGTATTCATCGAAAGGAAGGAATTGCTTTCGACGAATACCCGGCAGAGCCATTTCGTTTTTTTCAATTAATGAATTTTTTTTATTTTGATTTCAAGATGAAAGAACTCACTTTCTACCAAAATAGAAAATATTTCCAAAAATTGAACAAATTAACCATAGCACAAAAAAAGAATTTAAGACTTGAATGTGATAATAAAAATGGATGGCAAAACACGACAGAATTTGGATAATTTAATTCTCGTTATAATTAGAAATTATAAGAAATCAAATTATTTCATCATTAAAGCGAACAAAAGATTACTAAAAAAGCGATAAAATTTACATAATGTATGTAATATATCAATTACAAATACTGGAAATTCTATGGAATTGAATTGGTTTGTATTTGTAGACATAAACAGTTTCCCCCTTTTGGTTGTTCTGTATACGTCTGCTTTGACCCGAGTGGGCGTTCTGATGAGATTTCTGTTAAGGTATGCCGTAGAAAAACGTATTCTAGATTTTGTATTTTACGCCAAGTTAAGAAAACGTTCGGTATTTCCGTTCATTTTTCAAAATCCTTCAATTGGTACACGCAAGAAATAGGCCAATTCAGCCGCCTTTTGTTCCATTTCTCGTGGAGTCAAATTCTCATCAGTACGAGTTAAAGGAATGGCTCCTTGTCCTCTGATTTCCAGATAAAGAACACGGCGAGTATAAATACCCTCTTTAAGTTCTATTCTAATAGACTGAATATCTTTTATAAGATATCGGAAAAAGATGCGACGATTTTTTCCAGGGAATCCCCAGCGAAAAATACAGACTATTCCCTTTTTTCTATCGAATCGATCATAACCACTACCCACATTCCACGAAATTGCACACCACAAATATGAGCTAATAAAGAGGCCGGCAATCCCATAGAAAGACATCACGATCCCTTGTGGAAAAAAAAGAATTTGCTGGGGAGGAAATAAAGATATCAAATTCTTACCAAGATAGCTGGAAATTCCAACCAACAAGAATCCTAATGAACCGAAAAAAAGGATAAAGGCCCAGCAGAAATTACTTATTTTTCGAGATCCCGTTATAAGTTCTACCCATATACGTTCTGATCGCCAATTCATACTAGATCCGGTTGCATTTAATTTGAATTGAAAGAATACCCCAAATGAATTGTACTTTCCTTACTCTGTCTTGTTTCCGATGTAACTCTCATCAACTAGTCCTATTTTGATGTCAGAGGTGTTTCACTTTTATTTCTTTCTATTTTTTCTTTTAGTTCGATCAAAATAATAACATCTACCCCTAATATTGTATTGTCATTTTTCCGTTTACATCACATACATAAGAGCTCATTCATTTATGTTCGGAAGAAATCATGTGTTATACCATTCCGCTAAACATATATCTCTATTATAATTCAAGTCTAAGTTTTTAAAAATGAGATTTTGACGAGACGATCTAAACAATTTTATTTTTTTGAACATGAAGAAATAAAGAAGCCATTGCAATCGCTGGAAATACTAGGCCTACTAAAGGCACAAAAATTGAGGGAAAGTTCATAGTTGTCATAGACCGGGTACCTCGATTTACGATATTGTAATTGTACCTGTTTGTTATATTTTTGTTGTTATTATCTTATTATATTAAAATTAATTAATTAGAATTCTATAGAATGAATATAGTATAGAATAAGTACAAGAAATGTAGAACTAAAAAAGCAATTCGATTTCTACATATAATATATGCTAATCGCGTTTACTTTCTCTTTTTTTCTTTCTTTTGCTTTTACTAATTCAAGAAAATCGAAAAATAGAGGATTTATTATAAATTCAATTTCCAAAGCAGTCGTTAGAGTCCGATCCAAGAGGTATTTTAAATAAAGACTCCCCGACGAAAGATACAAACAAAAAGTTTTTTTTATTGGAATCTAAAGGAAATAAGCATGGAGGTTTTTGGTTCGCGACATCCTAATTTTGGAATAAAAAAACTTTTTGACACAAATATAAAAATTGCCCTTAATCCTCGCCTTTATTTTGATTCAAAGGAAAAAAAGCATGCAGCTGAAATAACTCACTTAGAACACCTTTTAAAAGATTACGTGGTACGATTGGATCGAATAAACCCTTATGGAATAAAAATTCGGCTGCTTGTGACCCTTCAGGTACTGTCTTATTCAATGTTTGCTCAATTACTCTTTTACCCGCAAATGCAATGTAGGCGTTCGGTTCAGCAATAATGATATCCCCCAACATACCAAAGCTGGCAGTCACCCCACCAGTAGTAGGAGATGTAAGGATTGATACATAAAATAACTTTTTATTTGATTGATAATCATATAAAACCGACGAGATTTTCGCCATTTGCATTAAGCTCAAGCTTCCTTCTTGCATGCGTGCCCCCCCGGAAGCACATACTATAATAAGGGGGATTAATTTATTGGCAGCATACTCAATCAATCGGGTGATCTTTTCCCCTACTACGGATCCCATACTGCCTCCCATAAACTGAAAATCCATAACACCAATTGCTACAGGAATACCGTTTAGTTGACCTATACCTGTTTGAACAGCTTCAGTTAAACCTGTCTTTATTTGATAAGAATCAATACGATCTTTATAAGCTTCCTCCTCCGAATGAAATTCGATAGGATCCATAGAGACCATACCTTCATCCATAGGATTCCAAGTACCAGGATCAATCAGAAGTTCGATTCTATCTGAACTACTCATTTTCAAATGATATCCACATTGTTCACAAATACCCATTTTTGACTTAAGTAATTTCTTGTAATTTAATGCATAACAATTTTCGCATTGAACCCACAAATGTTTATATTTTTGAGTTACATCAAGATTAGTAGAATTTTCGATTTTAGGGAAATTACTGTCGTTCGTGATAATTCTTTTACTGAAACTTTCGCAGGTATTTCCACTTTCATTAAAAATGTAACTCAAAATGTAACTATCACTGTAATTGTCACTATCACTTAGGATGGAACTGCCACTACGGATTTGAGAATGAAGATAATTGTCAATGCAATTATTAATGTGATTATTCCAACTATCTTCAGTATAATCCATGGAATGATCATTATAAGTATCGCCACTCTTAGATCTAGAGTTCAGATAACTTGAATTCCAATAATTCGAAAAGGAACTTTGCAGTTCATTCAGAAAAGACGGATCGTTGTCAATCTCAAAAATTTGATTTTCAATATCGAAGTATAGGGAATAACCGTCCCCTTTACTATCTATAAGTAAAAAAAGAGTATCAGAGATGAAATTCCGAATGTCCATAACACGAACTAAATGATCAACATTACTATAACTAGAACTGTCACTATTTCTCCAACTATGAATGTTTTTTTCTGTATCATTTAGACTCGGATCTTCCGTTGTACTGGTATTTTCAGTAGGACCAAGACTGTCCATTGATTTACTTAATCCACACCCGTATCTGTGTTCTAACTCTTTTTTAGACAAGATCGAATTGAACCAACCCTTTTTCATAGAGTTTTCTTGCCCCCCATTCGCATGAAAAAAATCGATGAATAGTCATTATTTGATGAAAAAAAATGGAACATTTCTTGTCAGAATAAGCATCTAGATACAACCGCTCAGATTATTAACTAAATATTAATGAAGTATTATATTGAAAGAAAGAATTTTTTTCTTAGAAGAGAAAATTCACGCGTATAGAGAATGTTTAAGAACTTCGATTTCAGAATTGGAATCGGGTTGTTATATTTTTGATTTAAAAAATCGAGTTCGAACAGAGTTGTTTCTGTTGATTGTATAAGGAAAAGAAAAAAAGACTACTTGTTTTACGCTTTGATAGGGAAGGTATATGTATGAAATCGAAAAGTCTCTTTAACAATGTTTCCAATGAAATTTCTTTTCAAATTCAAACCCAGGCTTGGCTCCAAATCAAATTGTACTAAACAAATCTAAGTAGGGTGTTCCTAGATCCATTTCTTCCATTCAATTGCAATTGATTGGTTTTAACTAACAATCAAATATTACTATATATTTAGTAGGGCTATACGGACTCGAACCGTAGACCTTCTCGGTAAAACCGATCAAACTTTGTATTCTCAAAATGATTTGAACTGTTTCAAAAACCCAACATGCATTTTTTTGCATTGGGCTTTTTCATTAACTGATATAAATATCAGCTAGTCTACCATATTTTTCTTGATAGAAAGAAAATGGTTCCGTGTGCTCAGATTCATTATTCATTTGAACTTTGATTCAAAAGCACTACCAAAGTGTTTCAAAGAAGAGTTATCTTGACGTAGGTCTGCCTTTGGCCTAGATGAATTTGAAAATTAAATGGAGTCTCTATCGTTTCGCTTAAAGAATCCAATATGAAACTTCATACACCTTAAAGTTCATAGGACGAAAAGAGATTTTTTGAGGCCCTTATACTCATTATGCCTAGCATTGAATAGGTTGGGTATTCACCCTATCAATATGTCAAATCAATAATGGGTTCTATTTGGTAACTAAATAGACACTTGAATTGGACCGAACTAGAATTCATTGTCAGGCTATTGTTCTCTTGTTTTGTTTCCTCAAAGCCTAGAGTAAGACATCGATTTTTCAAAAAGATTCATTCTTTTGATTGCATGATGGACTTCCCTGAAAAACATTGGCGCGCGTGTAAACGAGGTGCTCTACCTAGCTGAGCTATAGCCCTTGTGTTTATGCTCCATATTTTAGTATGTAGATAATTTCTTGTCAAGAGAAATATTCTCCGATATACCATCATAGCTCTTTGATCCGTTTGATTTCTATTGCTTATAAGCAGTATTCGGTTTATAATCAATCTATGGAATGGTTATATTTAGTCCTCTTTGTAATGATAGAAGGCCTACTTAACTCAGCGGTTAGAGTGTTGCTTTCATACGGCGGGAGTCATTGGTTCAAATCCAATAGTAGGTAAAACTTATTAGATACCAAAGTCAGAGTCGAGGGTATTTAATAAGTTTTTCTACTTACCCTTTGGATTATTAAGACTATTAAATAGATTCTCTTTTTCTTTTTATTTTGTTGATTGAATCAACAAAATAAAAAGAAAAAGATATCTTCTATATATTTAGATTCTATATATAGAAAGAGTGTACAAACAGAACTTCTTTTGATTATGATTATTTGTACGCACGCACCGACTGGTTACGAAGAAATCGGATTGCTAGCCTCTACTCGTGTCCTAGCTCGTCTCAAAGCTAAATTTGCTTCAATTACTTGTCTCTTTCCTTCCGCTTTCCTCAAGTTAGCTTCTGCTATTTCAAGAGTTTGCTGAGCTTCTTGTGAATCAATGTCACTACCCCTCTCAGCATCATTTACTAAAATCGTAATCTCATTATTGCCTATTCTAGCAAAACCGCCCATCAAAGCCATTGTTAACCATTGGTCGTTAAGACGTATTCTTAAAATTCCTATATCTACCGCTGTGGCAGTAGGGGCATGGTTTGGTAATACACCAATTTGGCCACTATTAGTAGATAAAATGATTTCTTTTACTTCTGAATTCCAAACACTTCGATTAGGAGTCAGTACACAAAGATTTAAAGTCATTTCTTTAATTTGCTCTCCGTTTCTAAGTTCATAGCTTTCGCGGTAGCTTCGTCGATGTTACCTACCAAATAAAAAGCCTGCTCAGGAAGACCATCTAATTCTCCGGAAAGGATCAATTGAAACCCTCTAATTGTTTCTGTTAGACCAACATATTTTCCTGGAGAGCCCGTAAATACTTCTGCTACGAAAAAAGGTTGTGATAAGAAACGCTCAATTTTTCGTGCTCTTGCTACAGTTAAACGATCTTCTTCGGATAATTCGTCCAATCCAAGGATAGCTATAATGTCCTGAAGTTCTTTATAACGTTGTAAGGTTTCCTTAACTTTTTGCGCAATTTCATAATGTTCCTCGCCAACAATTCTAGGTTGGAGCATAGTTGACGTTGAATCTAGGGGATCCACCGCTGGATAAATCCCTTTAGCGGCCAATCCCCTTGATAGTACGGTAGTAGCATCTAAATGTGCAAATGTCGTGGCAGGAGCGGGATCGGTCAAATCGTCCGCAGGTACATAAACTGCTTGAATCGAAGTTATGGAACCTTCTTTTGTAGAAGTAATTCTTTCCTGTAACGTACCCATTTCGGTACTAAGGGTAGGTTGATAGCCTACAGCGGAAGGCATTCTACCTAATAAGGCAGATACTTCAGATCCCGCTTGGACAAAACGGAAGATATTGTCGATAAATAGAAGTACGTCTTGTTCATTAACATCTCGAAAATATTCCGCCATAGTTAGGGCAGTCAACCCAACTCTCATACGCGCCCCTGGCGGTTCATTCATTTGCCCGTAGACTAAAGCCACCTTTGACTCTGCAATATTTTGTTCATTGATAACGCCGGATTCTTTCATTTCCATGTAAAGATCATTTCCTTCACGAGTACGTTCACCTACTCCGCCAAATACGGATACACCCCCATGCGCTTTTGCAATATTGTTAATCAATTCCATAATGAGTACTGTTTTCCCCACTCCCGCTCCCCCAAATAGTCCGATTTTTCCTCCACGACGATAGGGGGCTAAAAGATCTACCACTTTAATTCCTGTTTCAAAAATAGATAATTTTGTATCTAACTGAGTAAAGGCGGGCGCAGATCTATGAATAGGAGATGTTGTGCGAGTATCAACTGGACCCAAATTATCAACAGGCTCTCCAAGCACGTTAAAAATGCGACCGAGAGTCGCTCCCCCGACTGGAACGCTTAAAGGAGCTCCTGTGTCAATAACTTCCATCCCTCGCGTTAGACCCTCTGTAGCACTCATAGCTACAGCCCTAACTCGATTATTTCCTAATAATTGTTGTACCTCACAAGTAACATTAATTGGTTCACCAGTAGTATCTCGACCTTTAACTACTAGAGCATTGTAAATATTGGGCATCTTGCCTGGAGGAAAAGCTACGTCCAGTACCGGACCAATAATTTGAGCGATACGCCCCAGGTTTTTTTTTTCAAGTGTGGAAACCCCAGGACTAGAAGTAGTAGGATTGATTCTCATAATATAAAGTATGTCGAAATTTTTTGCGAAAATGAAAATTATCGAATCCAAAAAAAAAAAATGTCCGAAAGCAAGCTGATCGATTAATTAAAAAAGAAATTGGAGTTAGCAATCCGTTTTGCCGGTACCAACAAAAGGACTGCAATTCAATTGCTTACTTTACGTTTTTGAATTATTGTATTCAATTCAATAACAATCCTAAGAAAGTCTTTTATTTGCCTATCATTATAGACAATCCTTTCTGTATTATCTATGGAAATCGAACCCGAACTCTAAAACTATATTTTTTTTATGATTCCTTATTTCTATCGCACTGGGACTTAGTTTGGATTTAGTAGATAGATTTATATCTAGCCTATTCTTTTACCCTTTCATGATGGAATTCTGCCTATTTTCACATCTAGGATATACATATACAACATATACCGCTGTCAAGAGTCAATTTCGAATTTTTTAGTTCTTTCAATTCAAATGGGGATACGAAATTCGAAACTTGAAAAACAACGGTTACGATTGGGTTGCGCCATACATATGAAAGAGTATACAATAATGATGTATTTGACAAATCAAATACATGGTCTATTAACGAACCGTTTTGATTAGTTGATAATATTAATTGAGAATTTTATGAAAGATTCCTATAAAAGGTTTCATTAGGGCCTAATTTATGTCGAGTAGACCTTGTTGCTTTGTTGTAAAAATTAAAAATTGAAGTTGTAGGGAGGGACTTATGTCACCACAAACAGAGACT